ATGTTGGTTGATCGTATATTTCATTATAGTTATATGATTCAGAGTATCATTTCCTATTTGATCCCTTTGAATTCCATATTCGAAGTTGCGATCGGATCTATTCATTAAAAAGAATCGATTCGATACATTTCTTATGTACCCATAGGTGCTATATTGGATTTGAATCAGATTTCGGATCAATCTATATTGATTGACTGCCTCCATTATGTTGTTGCTAGCAAATACCGCTGTTTTTAGTTTGGGATCTTCCAAATCATTCCCGCAGTAGATCCGGACCGATTTTTTTCTGATCCTTCGAGAAAAAGATTCATTCTCCTCATAAAAAAGAGGAGGTAGAACCAATAAAGATTTCTTTTTCGATTCATCTCTGGAGTTGAATACCTCATTCAAGAATTTTTTTTGATCCAACCCGTAGGAATCAATAGAAAAGGCAAATCCCCTATGATACACCAGATCCGGCTCGGTTATTGATAGAGTGAATAGATCCGCCATTTCTGGGAATCTCTCTTCTGATTCAAAAAAATCGTGGCGTAACGCGTATCCCCCTTTGTTCCGGTCATGGAATAGATGAAAGAAATCAAAAAATGGATTTTTGTTCAAGAATGAAATCTTATTGGAACTGTCCATATCCGGTTCATCCTTCGGAACCATATCACATCCCGGATCTGGTTCCGAAGGATGAATTGAGACGGTATCTTGTAAATACGTAATTATCTTGAATATATCAACCATTTCTTTATTTTCCGCTCGCCTGGAAGGGACAAAAGAAACATCTTGTTTTTTCTTCAACAATTTCTGATCTCTAGTGGACCTCTCAGTAGGATTCGAACCCAGATGAAGTTCTGACCATCTGTCAGAGAAAAAAGAACGAATTGATCTTGTAGGATTCCCAAGAAATTCTTCGATTTCTTCCGGAAGCAGATGATTATTCATCCGCTTCTCAGGTTCCGTGAATAGCCAGGACATGGAGGAAGATCCAAAAAGGCATTTCGGGAATCGATCTGATTCTATCTCTGTTCGTTCCGTTTGAAGAAAGGAAGGATCCCAAAGAATCGATCTCTCTTTTAGTTGCTGAATCTCTGTTTGATCGATCAATGTGTGATATTCTGAATTCTCATTTCTAACGGAATCGAAATGATCTCTGGATTGATCAGAAGAAGATCCTTTCCATTGGCTAGAATCCGTTACTTGAACGAAAATAGATCTTGTGGAATCATATTGAATATTTGACAATACATTCCGTACCTTGCTAAAAAACCGATCCTTGTTTACCAACCACACATTGTCTAACCAAATCCAATTCTCTCTCGAGACGTTCCTCAAAAAATCCGATTCGTGCTGATTCTTCCCCCAACTAACGAAGAGATCTTGGCGGAATTGCCACATATGAAATTGAGCACAATTTTGCAAAGAAATACCCCACTTGTTTCTCGAGAAGAGATGGGAAACATGCTCAATATCATTGGATTGCATAGTTGCCCCAGCTCCTTGTTGTTTGAAGAAACTCTCCCCCTGAATTGGTCTTTTTTCACGAAAAGCAGACATGAGATAACAAATCAAGTCTTTCCCTAAGATTTCGAATAGCTGTCCCGAATTCAAGTTGATTATGTTTCGTTTCTTCCTCGGAGAAAGACGATCAAACAATTCCCAATCATGGTCCTTGCGGATCGGATCATCCGTATAGGATAAAAAAAGAAACTCCAGATATTTGCTATCTTTCTCTTTGAATGAGATCTCAATTCCAGCTACGGTTTCATTAGATATCTGACAACTAGAATCCCTCTTTTTTCCGATCCGGTTCCTCCACCACCGCGAACCCCGGTTAGATTCAGGCATGATACGCTTTTTCTTTATTGGGAGAACCCAAGTACTCTCTTGCGGATCCATGAAACAACTCTCAGAAATCTTTTTCCCTTTTGGAAGATACAGGAGCGAAACAATCAACCTATTTCTATTGGAAGACCAAAAAGATTCTTCCAATGTCTCCTTTCTGGGTCCAATGGAATTCATAGGTATAGGAAGAAGCCCCATCAAATAGAGATTTTTTCTTTCGACCATCTTTCGATTGTTAATACGAGATATAAGGACCACTACTACAAGCAGTACTACACCTTTGATCGTGAAATATCGATTGCTTGTTGCACCCTGTGAATCACGTGAAAGTAGGATACTCCAAATTCGGGGGTCAAAGAGTTTCATAAAACGTTCTTGGTGGAAAAAAATGTGAGTGAAAGATCCCACTGAATCGAATTTGATCCATGAATCTAAGAAATAGTGAGAATTCTTGATCTCTCTCAATATCTCTCTCAATTCGAATATCCAGGATTTGAATTGATGTCGTTTCATTGATTACTCCTAAAGATTTCATTTCAATTGGAATTTGGTTATTCACGATGTACGATGATCCCTGTTAAGCATCCATGGCTGAATGGTTAAAGCGCCCAACTCATAATTGGCAAATTCGTAGGTTCAATTCCTGCTGGATGCACGCCAATGGGAA